TTATTGGCCCACCATTGATTACAAGATTTAGCTTTTATGAATCGCTATTGGTTTGATACGAGTAATGGCAGCCGTTTCAGTATGTTAAGGATACAGATGTATCCACAATTCATTTAGAGTTACTTAATAGCCTATTTCTTATACTATATCTCTATCCCGTGAAATTCTCGAGCCGAAAGATGGATGCATATGCTGTGTTTCATTTTGCTAAATTATATCAATTAAATGGTATATCAATTCTATAAATTGGATATAGCAATAAATAAATCAGCAAAATTCTTTTATTTTAGATAGAAGAAATGTTTCTTCTATCTAAAATAAAAGAATGTACCCTTCTATGCAAATCCAATTTGCATCGATAAAATAAATCCAAATTCCAGATTCCAGCAGTAGATGAATAATTGCAAATTTTTGTGTGTACGAGATTAGAATAACTTCAAAATAACTGACATAATTTTTTATTTTTCCTGATCAGAAAAATACATGAAAAAGAAAGGAGGTAGAAAAATTTTTTGATTTATGGTTAAAGAAGAAAAACAAGAAAACAGGGGTTCTGTTGAATTTCAAGTATTCAGTTTCACCAATAAGATACGGAGACTTGCTTCACATTTGGAATTACACAAAAAAGATTTTTCATCGGAAAGAGGTCTACGAAGACTTTTGGGAAAACGTCAACGTTTGCTGGCTTATTTGGCAAAGAAAAATAGAGTACGTTATAAGAAATTAATCAGTCAGTTGGATATTCGGGAGAAGTAATTTAATCGTTCGAATTTTTTTCTTATTTTATTAGTAGTCTTTATTTTATTAGTAGTCTTATAGTAGTCTTAGATTTTGCATTTTGATGAGCCTCGTTTTGAGGAATTCATGGAATAATCCATTTTCATGGAAAAAAGAATAAGAACAAGGATATGAGTCTACCGCTTACAAGAAAAGATCTCATGATAGTCAATATGGGCCCTCAACACCCATCAATGCATGGTGTTCTTCGACTGATCGTTACTCTCGATGGTGAAGATGTTATTGATTGCGAACCCATATTAGGGTATTTACACAGAGGAATGGAAAAAATCGCGGAAAACAGAACTATTATACAATACTTGCCTTATGTAACACGGTGGGATTATTTAGCTACTATGTTTACAGAAGCAATAACGGTAAATGCACCTGAATTCTTGGAGAATATCCAAATACCCCAAAGAGCCAGCTATATTAGGGTAATTATGTTAGAATTGAGCCGTATAGCTTCTCACTTATTATGGCTTGGACCTTTTATGGCGGATCTCGGGGCACAGACTCCTTTTTTCTACATTTTTAGAGAGAGAGAATTGATATATGATCTATTTGAAGCTGCTACAGGTATGCGAATGATGCATAATTACTTTCGCATCGGAGGGGTAGCTGCCGATCTACCTTATGGATGGATGGATAAATGTTTAGATTTCTGTGATTATTTTTTACGAGGAGTTGTTGAATATCAACAACTTATTACACAGAATCCTATTTTTTTAGAACGAGTTGAAGGAGTCGGTTTTATTAGCGGAGAAGAAGCTGTAAATTGGGGCTTATCGGGCCCAATGTTACGAGCTTCTGGAATACAATGGGATCTTCGTAAAATTGATCCTTATGAGTCTTACAATCAATTTGATTGGAAAGTACAATGGCAAAAAGAAGGAGATTCGTTAGCTCGCTATTTAGTACGAATCGGTGAAATGAGGGAATCCATAAAAATTATTCAACAAGCTGTAGAGAAAATTCCGGGAGGACCTTATGAGAATTTAGAAGCCCGACGCTTTAAGAACGCAAAGAATTCCGAATGGAATGATTTTGAATATCGATTTCTTGGTAAAAAACCTTCGCCCAATTTTGAATTATCAAAGCAAGAGCTTTATGTAAGAGTAGAAGCTCCAAAAGGTGAATTAGGAATTTATCTGGTAGGAGATGATAGTCTTTTCCCCTGGAGATGGAAAATTCGTCCACCTGGTTTTATTAATTTGCAAATTCTTCCTCAGCTAGTTAAAAAAATGAAATTGGCTGATATCATGACGATATTAGGTAGTATAGATATCATTATGGGGGAAGTTGACCGTTGAAATGATAATAGAGGTAGAAACTATCAATTCTTTTTCGAAATCGGAATTATTAAAAGAAGTCTACGGACTGATATGGATTCTACCCATTTTGACCCTCCTACTGGGAATCACAATAGAAGTACTCGTAATTGTGTGGTTAGAAAGAGAAATATCTGCAGCGATACAACAACGTATTGGTCCTGAATATGCTGGCCCGCTGGGACTGCTTCAAGCTATAGCAGATGGAACTAAGCTACTTTTAAAAGAGGATATCCTCCCATCCCGAGGAGAGATTCCTTTATTTAGCATTGGTCCCTCTATAGCAGTCATATCCGTTTTATTAAGTTTTTTAGTTATCCCTTTGGGATATCGTTTTGTTTTAGCTGATCTTAGTATTGGTGTTTTTTTATGGATTGCTATTTCAAGTATTGCTCCTATTGGTCTTCTCATGGCGGGATATAGCTCAAATAATAAATATTCTTTTTTAGGCGGTCTACGAGCGGCTGCTCAATCTATTAGTTATGAAATACCATTAACTTTTTGTGTACTAGCAATATCTCTACGTGTGATTCGTTAAAATAGGATAAAATACATTGAATGCTTATCTTCCTTTGCTTATTCTGTATTCGGATTGGTAAGTTAAACTAGATAGCTATATGAGTGAAACAAAACAGCTTATTAATTTGTAGTAAAAATATAAAATCTCATTTCCTATGTACAAGAAAAAAGTTCAAGTAAACATAAGCAGTGTAAACTCTTTACCCCAAGGTTGAGATTGTTTGATTAGTCATCATATCTTGAAGCGGGCAAGAATAAAGGATTCGCGATATGGAATTCCATTACTAGAATATTTTGAGTTATTACTATAACTTATAACCATAAGGCAATCCATCAAAAGTTAGTGAGGGATTAGAAACACTAAAGTACATACAGGATTAGTAATGAGAGAATCTAAATCATTAGACATTTTTCCTCATAAAAGGAATCGTAATAAAGACTTGAAATTGGTGGAAATGATCAAGTAGTACTTTCTTCGGATTCCGGTCTAGAGTATGTTCCCATTCACTTGTTAAAGAAATGGCTATCAAGAACGAATTAATCCTTTATTCTTTTTTTCTTTTTAAGTATACCCTTCCCCGGGAAAGAAGAATAGGACAAAAGATATGGAATGCAATAGAAAAAAGGATCTTTATTTATTGTTTCCTTCCTTTATCCCTATTCATATTCCTCATGAACTAATGCCCAATTCTTTCCATTTATTAATTGCTATAACGAGTGTTTTATTCCAATATTAAGTTATTACCGAACAAAGAAAAATTTTTATTTTATTATATAAAGGATGAGATCAATTCGGAAGCGCTTTTTTGTTATTCTAGCAGACAGAATTGCTTTGGTCTAATTTGGGGCTTTCCAATCAATTTTATCTTACCTAATTCTATCTACGCCCAGGGAATAATACCGAAATGAAACAATCTTTTCTTTTTTTCTGATCATAGAGGAGCCGTATGAAGCTAAGGTTTCATGTACGGTTTTGGAATAGCGGTGGGAACTGTGATGTTATCATCGACTATGATTATCTAACAGTTCAAGTACAGTTGATATAGTTGAAGCACAGTCCAAATATGGTTTTTTGGGGTGGAATCTTTGGCGTCAGCCTATAGGTTTTCTAGTTTTTCTAATTTCTTCTTTGGCAGAATGTGAAAGATTACCCTTTGATTTACCAGAAGCGGAAGAAGAATTAGTAGCAGGTTATCAAACCGAATATTCTGGTATTAAATATGGTTTATTTTATCTTGTTTCTTACCTAAATTTATTAGTTTCCTCTTTATTTGTAACTGTTCTATACTTAGGCGGGTGGAATTTCTCTATTCCCTATATATCCTTTTTTGGATTTTTCCAAATGAATAAAATAATGGGAATTTTGGAAATGGTAATAGGTATCTTTATTACATTAACTAAAGCTTATTTATTTCTCTTCATTTCTATCACAATAAGATGGACTTTACCCAGGATGAGAATGGATCAGTTATTAAATCTTGGATGGAAATTTCTTTTACCTATTTCTCTGGGCAATCTCTTATTAACAACTTCTTTCCAACTAGTTTCACTATAAATAAGATAATACAATAACAGTAAGAATATTTTCAACACAAAAGTTCTCTCAAACAAGAGAAAGAAACATACCTTTTTCATACATATTTAGAATATGTTCCCTATGCTAACTGGGTTCATTAGTTATGGTCAACAAACAATACGCGCCGCAAGATACATTGGTCAAGGTTTGATAATTACCTTATCCCACACAAATCGTTTACCTATAACGATTCACTACCCTTATGAAAAATCAATTACATCGGAGCGTTTCCGGGGGCGAATACACTTTGAATTTGATAAATGCATTGCTTGTGAAGTATGTGTTCGCGTATGCCCGATAGATCTACCTCTTGTGGATTGGAGATTTGAAAAGGATATTAAAAGGAAACAATTGCTTAATTATAGTATTGATTTCGGAGTTTGTATATTTTGTGGTAACTGTGTTGAATACTGTCCGACAAATTGTTTATCGATGACTGAAGAATATGAACTTTCTACTTATGATCGTCATGAATTGAATTACAATCAAATTGCTTTGAGTCGGTTACCAATCTCCATAATGGGAGATTACACAATTCAAACAATTAGGAATTCGCCTCAAAGTAAAATAGACGAAGAAAAATCTTGGAATTCAAGAACGATTACGGATTACTAGGTATTAGGATTTTTTTTTGTTAGAAAAATCCATTTTTACTAACTATAACGAAAAAAGAATAACTACTGCTTAATAACTTATATACATATACAAAAAAATATCCTAATATCTTTTTCCTTCCTTGAATCTTTTAGTTTTAGTCAGTTCATGAAAAATTTTATACTATAAATTTCTTCTTATCCATAATGGATTTACCTGGACCAATACATGAGATTCTTGTGCTATTTGGGGGATTTATTCTTCTACTAGGGGGTCTAGGAGTAGTATTACTTACCAACCCAATTTATTCTGCCTTTTCGCTGGGATTAGTTCTTGTTTGTATATCCTTATTCTATTTTTTATTGAATTCCTACTTTGTAGCTGTCGCACAACTTCTTATTTATGTGGGAGCCATAAATGTCTTGATCATATTTGCTGTAATGTTTGTAAGCGGCTCAGAGTGGTCTAAAGATAAGAATTTTTGGACTATTGGAGATGGGTTTACTTTACTCCTTTGTATAACTATTCCTTTTTCACTAATGACTACTATCCCAGATACGTCGTGGTATGGAATTCTTTGGACTACAAGATCAAACCAAATAGTAGAACAGGGTCTCATAAATAACGTTCAACAAATTGGGATTCATTTAGCAACCGATTTTTATCTTCCGTTTGAACTCATTTCCCTAATTCTTCTAGTTTCTTTAATAGGTGCAATTACTATGGCTCGACAATAAGAAATACTTAGAATGAGTCAAAATTCTTAGAATTTCAAATATAAAATAAATAACTAAACAATCACAATTTTGATTTAGTAAAACCCATCTACTGCCAACACAACAAATACCTTCTTTTCTCTTTTGTTGCGTAATTGTTCTATTCTAATTAATTGAATCGGTTCAATTCTTGTCCTCATATTGAAATGAATCGAGATTGATAAGGAGTTAGTTAATGATGTTTGAGCATGTACTTTTTTTGAGTGTCTATTTATTTTCGATTGGTATCTATGGATTGATCACAAGCCGAAACATGGTTAGAGCTCTAATATGTCTTGAACTTATACTGAATTCAATTAATCTAAATCTCGTAACATTTTCTGATCTATTTGATAGTCGCCAATTAAAAGGAGACATTTTCGCGATTTTTGTTATAGCCCTTGCGGCTGCTGAAGCAGCTATTGGACTATCCATTCTTTCTTCCATCCATCGTAACAGGAAATCAACTCGTATCAATCAATCTAATTTTTTGAATAATTAGACATAGAATCCTCTAAACAAAGGCACATATATAATAATACGGAACATTAAGATGAATAGAAATCTGATCTTATTTTCTTATTAGTATTTAATAATATCCATTTTTTGAGTAGGTTATTTCAGAGTATTCTTTTTTACTTAATTGAATATTGCATTTTTACAATCCATTGATATTACAATTTGAATATTGCAATAATTTATATTGAAAAGATGATACCCAATTTATTGGCTAATTCGAATTAGTATGTAGAATTCATATAATTATGACTGTTGAAGTCTTAAATTCAAGTCTCTTGGTTCTTTTCACGCTTTCTCACAAACGGATTAAGAAATATATTATTATTTGTTAAAGTTTGGATAAACCATTGCTTCGTCTGGTGTCTACAATACATCTAATTTATATAGTACTAATTTTATTTTTACCAGATCGAAAATTTTTATGTTGAAAAGGAAAATTTAGAGATCCAATGTCACATTCTGTAAAAATTTATGATACATGTATAGGATGCACTCAATGTGTACGAGCTTGTCCAACAGATGTATTAGAAATGATACCTTGGGATGGATGTAAAGCCAAGCAAATTGCTTCCGCGCCGAGAACCGAAGATTGTGTGGGTTGTAAGAGATGCGAATCCGCCTGCCCAACAGATTTTTTAAGTGTCCGCGTTTATTTAGGGCCTGAAACAACCCGCAGCATGGCTCTATCTTATTGATACGTTACAAAAAACTCCACTTGAATCGTCTGATTCCTCTTTACCGAAGAAGCCTGTGCTCGAAATAATTGAGCATGGGCTTTTCTGGTCAAAACGTATCTTGTCTTTATTACTTTATCATGAGTTATTTTCCTTGGTTAACAATACTTGTTGTTTTGCCGATATTTGCAGGTTCATTAATTTTCTTTTTACCTCATAAAGGAAATAAAATCGTTAGGTGGTATACTATATCTATTTGTTTATTAGAATTCCTTCTAATGACTTATGCATTCTGTTATCATTTCCAATTGGAGGATCCCTTAATCCAATTAAAGGAGGATTCTAAATGGATAGATGTTTTGGATTTCCACTGGAGATTGGGAATCGATGGACTTTCATTAGGATCCATTTTATTGACAGGATTTATCACTACTTTAGCTACTTTAGCGGCTTGGCCGGTTACCCGGAATTCGCGATTATTCTATTTCCTGATGCTAGCAATGTATAGCGGTCAAATAGGATTATTCTCTTCACGAGACCTTTTACTTTTTTTTATCATGTGGGAGTTAGAATTAATCCCTGTTTACTTACTTTTATCCATGTGGGGGGGAAAGAGGCGTCTGTATTCAGCTACCAAGTTTATTTTGTATACTGCAGGCGGTTCCATTTTTTTCTTAATTGGAGTTCTGGGTATGGGGTTATATGGTTCCAATGAACCCGGATTAGATTTGGAAAGATTGATTAATCAATCATACCCTGCAACATTGGAAATACTACTGTATTTTGGCTTCCTTATTGCTTATGCTGTCAAATTGCCAATTATACCTCTACATACGTGGTTACCAGATACCCATGGGGAAGCACATTACAGTACATGTATGCTTTTAGCCGGAATTCTATTAAAGATGGGAGCATACGGATTGATTCGGATCAATATGGAATTGTTACCTCATGCTCATTATCTATTTTCCCCCTGGTTGGTAATAATAGGAGCGGTGCAAATAATCTATGCAGCTTCAACTTCTCTTGGTCAACGAAATTTCAAAAAAAGAATAGCCTACTCCTCCGTCTCTCACATGGGTTTCATAATTATAGGAATTGGTTCCATAACCAACATTGGACTAAATGGAGCTATTTTACAAATATTATCCCATGGATTTATCGGTGCTACACTTTTTTTCTTGGCGGGAACGGCTTGTGATAGAGTGCGTCTTGTTTATCTCGAAGAATTGGGGGGAATATCTATTCCAATGCCAAAAATTTTTACCATGTTTAGTAGCTTTTCAATGGCTTCTCTTGCCTTGCCAGGAATGAGCGGTTTTGTTGCAGAATTAGTAGTATTTTTTGGACTAATTACTAGTCCTAAATTTATGTTAATGCCAAAAATGCTAATTACTTTTGTAATGGCAATTGGAATGATATTAACTCCTATTTATTTATTATCTATGTTACGCCAGATGTTCTATGGATACAAGCTATTTCATGTTCCAAATGAACATTTTGTGGATTCTGGACCACGGGAACTATTTCTTTTAATCTGTATCTTTTTACCAGTAATAGGAATTGGTATTTATCCAGATTTAGTTCTCTCGCTATCCGTTGACAGGGTAGAGGCTCTATTATCCAATTATTATCCTAAATAGGATTTTCTTTTTTTAACTAGTCCGCTCTATATTTCATCGTGGAAAAAAATTCCATAGTGGAAAAAACATAAAATTCAAAAAAAAAGTAAAAAAGTCTAATTAGATCTATCTCGAATTTTTGAGAACCCCTTTGAAAAGACGTTCAAGGGGTTCTCAAATCAAGAAAAAAAAACCTTCATATCATAAAAAAATGAGGGTTTTATGTTATGTAATCATTTAGATGGTAATGTAAATGAACCATAACTATGTAAACCTATTCCTAACAGATTGATACCAAAATAGCAGATCCAAATTATAAGAAATCCTATCGAAGCTACAAGTGCGGAATTTGTACCCTTCCAATTTGGATTTGTTCTACTATGTAAATATATTGCAAATATGGTCCAGGTAATAAATGCCCAAGTTTCCTTAGGATCCCAATTCCAATAGGATCCCCATGCCTCATTAGCCCATACTGCTCCACAAAGAATACCCATGGTTAAAAGAGTAAACCCTAGACTAATGACACGATAACTCCAAGAATCCAAACGCTCAGTTAATTGATATTTGTAATAATTTGGAAATGCGGGAAAAGAGGTGTTTTTTAAAGCACTTCTTTTTGCATATAAATATTCAATCTCACTAAAGAAAAATGTTTTAAGTAAAACATTTTTTTTCTTTTTAAAAAAGAAATCGAAATTCTTTCGAAATCTAATGATTAGAAGAGCGGCGGATAATAAGGATCCGCACAAAAGAGTTGCATAGCTTAGTAACATCATACTGACATGCATCATTAACCACTGAGATTGTAGAGCAGGTACTAGTATTGTGGATTGATGCATTTCAGTTAAAAGACCCGATGTGGCAAAGCCTTGCGTTAAAATAGTACTTGGCGTAGTTATTGTGCTTAAATCATTTTTCGAGTTCTGTATCTTAGGAATAGTATGAAGAATATACAGAGCCCATGAAAGGAAGATCAATGACTCATATAAATTACTTAATGGAAAATGTCCCGAAGAAACCCAACGAGAAACTAAGAATCCTGTTATAGAGAAAAAAGTAGTTATCATTCCTTTTTCTGACGAATCACGTAATCCCCTAAGTTCACGAACTAATAAGGTTATCAAATGAATCGTAATCACAATTGAAATGGTTGAGAAAGAAATATGAGTTAGTATATGTTCTAAAGTTGCAAATAGCATAAGGATAAGGTCCCATTACAAAATTGGAAATTTCTAATTTAATCCATTTTCTAATCTATTGTATTCTTTTTCGAGAATGCCGCCACTCGGACTCGAACCGAGATGCTTGAGCACTGCTTCCTAAGAGCAGCGTGTCTACCAATTTCACCATGGCGGCTAACTTAAAATAATAGTTAACTTAAAAGAATAATAGTTATTTTCTCACGAATCGTCGAGATTGGGAGAGGCCATAGAATTTAGGAACATTAGAATTTCATCATTAACTACAAATAATTTTGTATTTTAGAAAAATTTATAGAATGAAAGCCTTTACGCTCTTATTAATATGATTTACCAGTCCTAAACTCATTTATATGGGAATTTTGGATAAGATTGGATAAGATAGGTAGAGGTTGTATGTCCTATTGCAAGAATAGTCTACTTTTGGTAATAGAATCCTCATTTTTTTTTTTTATGAGGATTCTATAATTAATCTGAATTATTCATTCAGATTAAATAATTGGAATTTCTTTGGGTTGGGATAGTTCAATTCAGATTCTTCCAAAACAAAACCTTATTATTTGTTTGTTTGTTGCCCAGAAAAACCTTTTGGTTTTGGATGCTCGTTGCCGCTAGAAAATGGTCTTGATTTTGCTAAAGAATAAGATTGTACTATGGAAAAATAAGTCTTTTTCTTCCAAAGATTTTTACGAATACGCTTTTTTGACATCGAAGTACGTTTTTTTGGAACTGCCATTTAAAAGGGGAATTCTTTTTTTCTAGTTGTATGTGAAAGACATCTATTGCCGCAAATCAATCCTTCTTTCTGTTTTTTCTTAGTATTTATACTTAGATACTGAAAGATACTGAAATTCAAAACTTAGATACTGAAAGATACTGAAATTCAAAAATTTTTTTTAGTTCATTTTGTCTAATGTGGATAAGACAAGAGTTTTTTAAGGCTTTCTATTTAAATCAATTTATATATCAAATATACCCCATATATAAATATATGGTATGGGGGATAAGCCCCCATATAAGATGGGGAGATAAAAAGAAGGTAAAATTCAATTAGTTAATTAAGTTCAGAACGGTATTTCATAATTGAATTCCAATCAAAAAAAATACTTAGTCTCTTAAACAAGACATTCTAAAACTTAGAGAATTCTAGTCATTAGAATTTCCTTTTTATATGAAGTAAGCAATATTTGAGAATTTCCTATACTATAGATTCTTTGGAATTCAATCAATCAATTACGAACCAAGAGAGCTCCTTTATTTTAAGAGAAAGAAATACAAAAATGAATAGAAAGTAAAATGATTCAATCTTTTTTTTGTAGTTTAATAAATATTTTTTTTAACTAATAACTAGATAACATAACTAGATAACGAAATTCTTTGATTCACTTTTTGAATTTAAGCAACTAAACCCATTCTGAATTTTTGAATATTTTAATGAGAGAAATTTGGAAAAATCCAGAATTCCAGTATTTTTTCTTATTCTTATTTTGTTTTTTTAATTCCTTTAGAGAGATATAAGAGTAGGTTTGGTGAATCGGAAACAATTCTATTTTATAGAAAAATTGAACTATAAATTTCAACTAAAAATTGCTATTTCTTTTCTTATGGAACATACATATCAATATGCCTGGGTAATCCCTCTTCTCCCACTTCCAGTTATTATGTCAATGGGATTTGGACTTTTTCTTATTCCGACAGCAACAAAAAATCTTCGTCGCATATGGGCTTTTCCTAGTATTTTACTCTTAAGTATAGCTCTGGTATTCTCAGTTCACCTGTCTATTCAACAAATAAATGGAAGTTCTATCTATCAATATCTATGGTCTTGGACCATCAATAACGATTTTTCTTTAGAATTTGGATACTTGATCGACCCCCTTACGTCTATTATGTTAATACTAATTACTACTGTAGGAATCTTGGTTCTTATTTATAGTGACGATTATATGTCTCACGATGAAGGATATTTGAGATTTTTTGTTTATATAAGTTTTTTTAATACTGCCATGTTGGGATTGGTTACTAGTTCCAATTTGATACAAATTTATTTTTTTTGGGAACTTGTCGGAATGTGTTCCTATTTATTGATAGGCTTTTGGTTTACACGGCCAATTGCAGCGAGTGCTTGCCAAAAAGCTTTTGTAACTAATCGTGTAGGGGATTTTGGTCTGTTATTAGGAATTTTAGGTTTTTTTTGGATAACGGGTAGTTTAGAGTTTCGGGATTTGTTCAAAATAGCTAATAACTGGATTCCTAATAATGGGATTAATTCCTTACTTACTACTTTGTGTGCTTTTTTATTATTCCTTGGTGCAGTTGCAAAATCTGCACAATTCCCTCTTCACGTATGGTTACCCGATGCTATGGAAGGACCCACTCCCATTTCGGCTCTTATACACGCAGCAACTATGGTTGCTGCGGGGATTTTTCTTGTAGCTCGACTTCTTCCTCTTTTCATATCCCTACCCTTGATAATGAGTTTTATTTCTTTAGTAGGTACAATAACACTCTTCTTAGGAGCCACTTTAGCTCTTGCTCAGAGAGATATTAAAAGAAGCTTAGCCTATTCTACAATGTCTCAATTGGGTTATATGATGTTAGCTCTCGGTATAGGTTCTTATGAAGCTGCTTTATTCCATTTGATCACTCATGCTTATTCGAAAGCTTTATTGTTCTTAGGATCCGGATCCGTTATTCATTCAATGGAACCTCTTGTTGGATATTCACCAGATAAAAGTCAGAATATGGTTCTTATGGGTGGTTTAAGAAAATACGTTCCAATTACAAGAACTACTTTTTTATGTGGTACACTTTCTCTTTGTGGTATTCCACCTCTTGCTTGCTTCTGGTCCAAAGATGAAATCCTTAGTAATAGCTGGTTGTATTCACCTTTTTTTGGAATAATAGCCTCTTTTACTGCAGGATTAACTGCATTTTATATGTTTCGGATATATTTACTTACTTTTGATGGGTATTTGCGTGTTCATTTTCAAAATTACAGCAGTACTAAAGAAGGTTCGTTGTATTCAATATCCTTATGGGGAAAAGGCATATCCAAAGGAGTCAATAGAGATTTTGTTTTATCAACAATGAAGGGTGGAGTTTCTTTTTTTTCACAAAATATACCCCAAATTCCTGGTAATACAAGAAATAAGATAGGATCCTTTAGTACTCCCTTTGGGGCTAAAAACACTTTTGTCTATCCTCATGAAACGGGAAATACTATGCTATTTCCTCTTCTTATATTACTGCTTTTTACTTTGTTCATTGGATCCATAGGAATCCATTTTGATAATGGAATAAAGGGTAATGGAATATCAGAGTTAACCATATTATCAAAGTGGCTAACTCCTTCAATAAACTTTTTTCAGGAAAGTTCTAATTCTTCCATAAATTCATATGAATTTCTCATTAATGCAATTTCTTCTGTAAGTTTAGCAATTCTTGGTCTATTCATAGCATATATCTTCTATGGATCTACTTATTCTTTTTTTCAGAATTTGAATTTTCTAAATTCCCTTGTAAAAGGGAATCCAAAAAAAAACTTTTTGGATCAAGTAAAAGAAAAGATATACAGCTGGTCATATAATCGTGGTTATATAGATGTTTTCTATACTAGGGTCTTTATCTTGGGTATAAGAAGATTAGCCGAACTAACGAATTTTTTCGATAAGGGTGTTATCGATGGAATTATCAATGGAGTAGGTCTTGCTGGTTTTTGTATAGGAGAAGAAATTAAATATGTAGGGGGGGGGCGAATATCGTCTTATCTATTCTTTTTTTTATGTTATGTATCCTTGTTCTTATTCTTTTTTCCATGAAAATGGATTATTCCATGAATTCCTCAAAACGAGGCTCATCAAAATGCAAAATCTAAGACTACTATAAGACTACTAATAAAATAAAGACTACTAATAAAATAAGAAAAAAATTCGAACGATTAAATTACTTCTCCCGAATATCCAACTGACTGATTAATTTCTTATAACGTACTCTATTTTTCTTTGCCAAATAAGCCAGCAAACGTTGACGTTTTCCCAAAAGTCTTCGTAGACCTCTTTCCGATGAAAAATCTTTTTTGTGTAATTCCAAATGTGAAGCAAGTCTCCGTATCTTATTGGTGAAACTGAATACTTGAAATTCAACAGAACCCCTGTTTTCTTGTTTTTCTTCTTTAACCATAAATCAAAAAATTTTTCTACCTCCTTTCTTTTTCATGTATTTTTCTGATCAGGAAAAATAAAAAATTATGTCAGTTATTTTGAAGTTATTCTAATCTCGTACACACAAAAATTTGCAATTATTCATCTACTGCTGGAATCTGGAATTTGGATTTATTTTATCGATGCAAATTGGATTTGCATAGAAGGGTACATTCTTTTATTTTAGATAGAAGAAACATTTCTTCTATCTAAAATAAAAGAATTTTGCTGATTTATTTATTGCTATATCCAATTTATAGAATTGATATACCATTTAATTGATATAATTTAGCAAAATGAAACACAGCATATGCATCCATCTTTCGGCTCGAGAATTTCACGGGATAGAGATATAGTATAAGAAATAGGCTATTAAGTAACTCTAAATGAATTGTGGATACATCTGTATCCTTAACATACTGAAACGGCTGCCATTACTCGTATCAAACCAATAGCGATTCATAAAAGCTAAATCTTGTAATCAATGGTGGGCCAATAATGAATTTTTTTGCATATGTATTAAGACGCTTGGTCTGATTTCGAAATTGTCCAGAGTTTTTTATGTTGTTTTCATTGCAAAATGATGGATCTCCTTCCGTAACTTTCCAATTACGAGTACGAGAATTGAAAGACATGAAAATTCTCAATTCTCTACGGCGTCTAGGAGATAGATAGAATATTTTCAGGAACAAGAAAATCAGAAGAATCTTTTTCTCTATTCACTACCATTCCGCGTCTTCGACTTCTATTAGTTTCTTCTTTAATGCAATAGCTATAGTTTGATATAGAATCCATTTCTCAAAGTAATGGAAACCATTCTCTTATAGGAAATGGTTCGAAAATCGCTATTCCACCTTTTAGGTTTAGGTATCGTGAAAAGTGATACCTGTGAAGATCGTGCATTTCAGTCACATTCAGATCCGTTTTTCGAGTCCATGATATAACCAAATTGGATGGATCTTCCACCCGTTTAGCTAAGAAAGAATAGATGCAGAGGTGGATAATAGATCGATATGAAGATCATGAGCTGCCCCATAATGAAACCGCCAGTAGTCGCGAATATCTCCTTCTTCCCTAACCCAAGATTGGAGAAAGAAGATCTAAGAGGGACCTATGGAGAATGTGGTCAGAAATCCATAATAGAGTCCGACCACAACGACCGAATTAATTATCCTCATCGATAAACTTAGACTACTAAGTAGAAAAGATTTGAAAATCATGGCATGGGT